TCAGACAACAATTAGCCAATCTAGATTTACGAATTATTATAGACTATTCATTGGTAGAATGGAAAGAATTGGAGGAAGAGGAACCCACAGGGAATGAATGGGAAGATCGAAAAGTTGGAAGAAGAAAAGATTTTTTGCTTAGACGCATGGAATTGGCTAAGCATTTTATTCGAACAAATATAGAACCAAAATGGATTGTTTTGTGTCTATTACCAGTTCTTCCTCCTGAGTTGAGACCAATCTATCATATAGATGAGGATAAACTAGTGACCTCGGATATTAATGAAATCTATAGAAGAATTATCTATCGGAATAATACTCTTACAGATCTATTAACAACAAGTATAGCTACGCCAGAAGAATTAATAATATCTCAGGAAAAATTGCTACAAGAAGCCGTGGATGCACTTCTTGATAATGGAATCTGCGGACAACCAATGAGGGATGATCATAATAGAGTTTACAAGTCGCTTTCAGATGTAATTGAAGGCAAAGAAGGAAGAGTTCGCGAGACTCTGCTTGGTAAACGGGTCGATTATTCAGGGCGGTCCGTGATTGTCGTGGGCCCTTCACTTTCATTACATCGATGTGGATTGCCTCGCGAAATAGCAATAGAACTTTTCCAGGCATTTGTAATTCGTGACCTAATTAGAAAACATCTTGCTTCGAACATAGGAGTTGCTAAGAGTCAAATTCGTAAAAAAAAACCGATTGTATGGGAAATACTTCAGGAAATTCTGAATGACCATCCTGTATTGCTGAATAGAGCGCCTACTCTGCATAGATTAGGCATACAGGCATTCCTCCCCGTTTTAGTGGAAGGGCGCGCTATTTGTTTACATCCATTAGTTTGTAAGGGCTTCAATGCAGACTTTGACGGGGATCAAATGGCTGTTCATGTGCCTTTATCTTTGGAGGCTCAAGCAGAGGCGCGTTTACTTATGTTTTCTCATATGAATCTTTTGTCTCCAACTATTGGGGATCCGATTTCGGCACCAACTCAAGATATGCTTAGTGGACTCTATGTCTTAACGAGTGGAAATCGTCGGGGTATTTGTGTAAATAGGTATAATCCATGTAATCGTAGAAACTATCAAAATGAAGATAATAACTATAAGTATACAAAAAAAAAAGAACCCTTTTTTTGTAATCCCTATGATGCAATTGGAGCTTATCGGCAAAAACGAATCAATTTAGGTAGTCCTTTGTGGCTGCGGTGGCGACTAGATCAACGCGTTATTGCTGCAAGAGAAGCTCCCATCGAAATTCACTATGAATCTGTGGGGACCTATTATGAGATTTATGGACACTATCTAATAGTACGAAGTATAAAAAAAGAAATTCTTTATATATATATTCGAACCACTCTTGGTCATATTTCCCTTTATCGAGAAATAGAAGAAGCCATACAGGGGTTTTGGCAGGGCTGTTGTAATTCTATGCTACCAACGGGAATTCGAGTCTCTCCGGGTTAACTAGGACCATAATTGCAGAATTTCTACGTGAATCAAGATCTAGAAAAGGAAGTTTTCCAATCACTGACTCAAGCCCATTGTCAAATTCTACTCAGCGCAATATGGAGGTACTGATGGCAGAACGGCCCACTCAGGTCTTTCACAATAAAGTGATAGACGGAACTGCCATGAAACGGCTTATTAGTCGATTTATTGATCACTATGGAATAGGATATACATCACATATCCTGGATCAAGTAAAGACTCTGGGTTTCCGACAAGCTACCGCCGCATCCATTTCATTAGGAATTGATGATCTTTTAACAATACCTTCTAAAAGATGGCTAGTTCAAGACGCTGAACAACAAAGTTTTATTTTGGAAAAACACCATCATTATGGGAATGTACACGCGGTAGAAAAATTACGTCAATCGATCGAAATATGGTATGCCACAAGTGAATATTTGCGACAAGAAATGAATCCTAATTTTCGGATGACCGATCCTTTTAATCCAGTCCATATAATGTCTTTTTCGGGAGCCAGAGGAAATGCATCTCAGGTACATCAATTAGTAGGTATGAGAGGATTAATGTCGGATCCCCAAGGGCAAATGATTGATTTACCCATTCAAAGCAATTTACGCGAAGGACTGTCTTTAACAGAATACATTATTTCTTGCTACGGAGCCCGTAAAGGGGTTGTGGATACCGCTATCCGAACATCAGATGCAGGATATCTCACGCGCAGACTTGTTGAAGTAGTTCAACACATTGTTGTACGTCGAACAGATTGTGGCACCGTTCGAGGTATTTCTGTAAGTCCTCGAAATGGAATGATGGCGGACAGGATTTTTATCCAAACATTAATTGGCCGTGTATTAGCAGATGATATATATATAGGTTCGCGATGTATTGCTACTAGAAATCAAGATATTGGGGTTGGACTTGTCAGTAGATTCATAACTTTTAGAGCACAACCAATCTCTATTCGAACCCCCTTTACTTGTAGGAGTACATCTTGGATTTGTCAATTATGTTATGGCCGGAGTCCAGCTCATGACGACCTGGTCGAATTGGGAGAAGCCGTAGGTATTATTGCAGGTCAATCTATTGGAGAACCGGGCACTCAATTAACATTAAGAACTTTTCATACCGGCGGAGTATTTACAGGGGGTACTGCAGAACATGTGCGAGCCCCTTCTAATGGAAAAATAAAATTCAACGAGGATTTGGTTCATCCGACACGTACACGTCATGGACATCCTGCTTTTCTATGTTCTAGAGACTTGTATGTAACTATTGAGAGTGAAGATATTATACACAATGTGTGTATTCCGCCCAAAAGTTTTCTTTTAGTTCAAAACGATCAATATGTAGAATCAGAACAAGTGATTGCTGAGATTCGCGCGAGAACATCCACTTTGAATTTGAAAGAGAAGGTTCGAAAACATATTTATTCTGACTCAGAAGGCGAAATGCACTGGAATACTGATGTGTACCATGCACCTGAATTTACATATGGTAATATTCATCTCTTACCAAAAACAAGTCATTTATGGATATTATTAGGGGAGCCCTGGAGATACAGTCTAGGCCCTTGTTCGATCCACAAGGATCAAGATCAAATGAACGCTTATTCTCTTTCTGTCAAGCCAAGATATATTGCTAACCCCTCAGTAACTAATAATCAAGTGAGACACAAATTTTTTAGTTCGTATTTTTCTGGTAAAAATCAAAAAGGAGATAGGATTCCTGATTATTCAGAACTGAATCGAATGACATGTACGGGTCGTTGTAATCTCAGATATCCGGCCATTCTCGACGGTAATTCTGATTTATTGGCAAAGAGGCGAAGAAATAGATTCATCATCCCGCTCGAATCGATTCAAGAAGGCGAGAACCAACTAATACCTTCTTCAGGTATCTCAATGGAAATCCCCAGAAATGGTATTCTCCGTAGAAATAGTATTCTTGCTTATTTCGATGATCCTCGATATATAAGAAAGAGCTCGGGACTTACTAAATATGAGACTAGAGAACTAAATTCAATCGTCAACGAAAAGGAGTTGATTGAGTATCGAGGAGTCAAGGTATTTTGGACAAAATACCAAAAGGAAGTAAATCCATTTTTTTTTATTCCCGTGGAAGTCCACATTTTGGCCGAATCTTCTTCCATAATGGTACGGCACAATAGTATTATTGGGGCAGATACACAAATCACTTTCAATAGAAGAAGTCGGGTAGGCGGATTGGTCCGAGTGAAGAAAAAAGCAGAAAAAATGAAACTGATAATCTTTTCTGGAGATATCCATTTTCCTGGAAAGACAAATAAGGCATTCCGATTGATACCGCCAGGAGGGGGAAAAGCAAATTCCAAAGAATACAAAAAATTGAAAAATTGGCTCTATATCCAACGAATGAAACTTTCCAGGTATGAAAAAAAGTATTTTGTTTTGGTTCAACCTGTAGTCCCATATAAAAAAACGGATGGTATAAATTTAGGAAGACTTTTCCCGCCGGATCTCTTGCAGGAAAGTGATAATCTACAACTTCGAGTTGTCAATTATATCCTTTATTACGACCCAATTCTTGAAATTTGGGACACAAGTATTCAATTAGTTCGGACTTCTTTAGTGTTGAATTGGGACCAAGACAAAAAAATCGAAAAGGCCTGCGCTTCCTTTGTTGAAATAAGGACAAATGGTTTGCTTAGATATTTTCTAAGAATCGACTTAGCTAAGTCACCTATTTCTTATACCGGAAAAAGGAACGATCTGTCGGGTTCAGGATTGATCTCTGAGAATGGATCAGATCGCGCTAATGTCAATCCATTTTATTCCATTTATTCCTATTCCAAGGCAAGGATTAAAGAATCCCTTAATCCAAATCAAGGAACTATCCATACGTTGTTGAATCGAAATAAGGAATCTCAATCTTTGATAATTTTGTCATCATCCAATTGTTTTCGAATAGGCCCATTCAACGATGTAAAATCTCCCAATGTGATAAAAGAATCAATCAAAAAGAACCCCCTAATTCCAATTAGGAATTCGTTGGGCCCGTTAGGAACAGGTTTTCCAATTTATAATTTTGATTTATTTTCCCATTTAATAACCCATAATCAGATCTTGGTAACTAACTATTTGCAACTTGACAATTTCAAACAGATTTTTCAAATACTTAAATATTATTTACTGGATGAAAATGGTCAAATTTATAATCCCTATTCATGCAGTAACATCATTTTGAATCCATTCCATTTGAATTGGTATTTTCTCCATTACAATTATTGTGAAGAGACATCTCCAATCGTTAGTCTTGGGCAGTTTCTTTGTGAAAATGTATGTATAGCCAAAAAAGGACCGCATTTAAAATCGGGTCAAGTTCTAATTGTTCAAGTTGACTCTGTGGTAATACGATCAGCTAAGCCTTATTTGGCTACTCCAGGAGCAACTGTTCATGGACATTATGGGGAAATCCTTTACGAAGGCGATACATTAGTTACATTTATATATGAAAAATCAAGATCTGGTGATATAACGCAAG